ATTATGTGCAACAGCCCTTCCTATCTGATAGAAAACGACCCCATGACTCCCAGCCGGTCTTACCCGGTATCGATGCTCCCAAATTGGTCTATGAAGAGCGAGTCTAATTGTATTAGTGTCTATAATTGATTTCTTCTGTGAAAGACTAATTAATTGGGCCTCATTGGTAAGTGCTACAAGATCTCGTGCACAGGGATCTATGGTTATGGACCCGAATCCGTTAGTATGGAACTTTTCCAAGTGAAATCCCTTAGTATAGGAAAGAATGAAAAAGTTCTTTCGCCGTTGTGAAAGAAGAGGCTTTCGCATCTTAATGCATGTATTGAATTTATTCGTAGCTATTAGACGGGGATCCATTTTTTTGGGAATATGAGTCGAAGCAATAACAAGAAAATTTCTAGTGGAACCTCTTTCACAATCTCCGTAGATATAGTTCTCTAATAGACCGAGGGATAAGTAATTCGACTCCTCCACAGACATATCATGAATGTTTGGAATCCATATTATGCAATGGGACATTGCTTTTGCGAATTCTAATCGAATTAATTGTAATTGAAAGGTGGCATCAAACGGGTCATTCTTTTCTGCTGTCGCCGCTTTATATATAGGTGGCGCTTCCATCATAGTTACCCACAGCCCCATATCAAAATCAAAGTCAGCACCGATATCGCCAATATCATCAAAATCGTCATCATCAAAATCGTCATCATCAAAACCATCATCATCAAAAAGATCAAAAAAGCCGTCCTCAAGCTCATACATCTCATCATCGTCAGTTAGAAAGTTGTCAGGCTCGGCATCCCGAAACTCGTCCATAAATAACATAATGAAAGGAAAATAGGAGTTTTTCGCTAGGTATTTGACCAAACAGGATCGTCCAAGTCCTTTAGAACCTATCACTAAAATATTCCTAGAAGGGGATAGGACTGAGCGAAACGAAAAGAGTATTGGTCTTGCGTGAGGATGAGATATGAAATGAGAACTATGAGTCCCACACGAGGTTTGTAAATAAGCGAGTATCTGATAATGAGCAAGGAAGATCCGTTTTTCTGCTAAACAGGATCTATTGAACTCATAATTCATTAGATACTTTTTATGAATGTCAACTAAGCATCGTAAGTAAATTGATCCCGGTTGTTCAGTCATTTGATAACCATAGTCGTTTTTTGATAAATGATCACTATGAGTATGAGTCAGACTCAATAGAATTTGATCTATCCTTTTTTTTGTCGTTAAGGTGAAGAAATGAGCCAAGAATTGTTCTTCTTCCTCATCAGCATCAATCCATTCACTGTTCTCAAACAACCAGGATTCTGTTTTATCATCAATCCAATCAACGTTCACGAGTGACCAAGATTTTATTTGCTCAGAAAAAAAATCACCGTTCTTGTTCTTTTTTATTTTTATTATCAATGAATGGATCTCTTTACTTGTACGACTTAGATGGCTCGTATTTCTCGAAAAAGTGATTCGATCGGTGGGATTTGGTAGAATACTGATGAGATAGCTAAGAAAATAGTTCTTCCTAGGACGTATGAATTTGACCCCATAAGCGGGACCACCACCCGATAGCATGTTGCCGCCAGAAACATAAACCAGTATTTCTCGCAGAAAATCTACTAATTGTTCCAGAGCAAGTAGAAAGAGAGTCTTTAAGCAGAAAAAATTCAGTTTATATTCATATTCATATGTAGGATACTCACCCAGAAGGTTTCGCAACTCAATCCCGTATGATAGAATCATAAAAGGTTTGATCCTTTCTAACTCTGTCTGTAACTCACTAGAGGCTCGGGAAACAAAGAGAAGATGTGTACAAACGAGATATCCAGCAACAAGAAGAAGGAAAAGGATTGAATAGAGGAACTCCTGAGCATTTGGTAATCTCAGATGTGTCCATATCAATGGAACGAGTGACTCATGATTTCGATGAATCATTTCTTCGGACAGAAGAAGATTCTGTAAACACTTCCTCGAAATCTTCCTTATCCGATTCCATCGTGGAAGAATCAACCGACATTTTTTCCGCATAATATCATGAAAAGTGGATACATAATTTTGACTTATTGGTATTATCGGCAATGGGCCTGAAAAAGTATCTAAAAGGGTGAATTTTAGATATTTGAACCCTGTCGAAGTAAAGAACCATGGCATATATGTTTGGAACAGATTCCATTTTTTTGAGAGAAAAGCACTATCTCGTTGAAAGGTTCTATACATCCGCTCTTTCTCAACGCATTTCTTTCGACAAAGACTCCGTCTTTTCTTCTTTCCTGATGGTAAATCTTTCTCAGAACATGGAGTGTGAATCAAACCCATGTTTGGATTGAAACTGAGATACTGATGCAAGTTTTTTCCTTCTGCTGAATCAGATAGATTCATATCTGAAAGAGGCTGACAATAAGTTCTTTCAAAATTGACTATTTGTTCCTCCGTTAGAGGTGTTCCAGAAATGTCTGCGATCGAGTAAATAGCTCTACGAACGAATGAATCGGATCGAATT